TATATATTTATAGTTTGTATCATAGTGTTTGATGAGCGATAATGTTATGGTTTCTCTTTAGCTGTTCATTGTATGAGCGGGTAAGTGTAATATTGAGTATCTCGAAAAGAGATTGTATGTAAATATAGTTCTTCGCAGATCCCTAGGCTCTCATTATTTGGCCTCGTAATTTTTAGGGTCAAGTTATTAAATAAGGGGTAACCCATATATATATTTATAGTTTGTACCTGTTTGATGGGATTTATAGATATGTCTGGAGCTAATACGGGAGCGTTCATTCTGACACAGGCATTAGCTGTGTGTTAGGTGATTACTATAAAAGATAGCCCTATTTCTTATATTTCTGTCAGTTGTACTTAGGTCGTGCTATTATTAGTGTTGGTTGATAGTTTCTTTCATCTACACAGTGCTTTGTAGAAATTCCCTTAGAAGCGACAAATAGTTTGTTTGATTATAGTTGGCCCTATAGGTTGTTATTTGGGCTTTAAGTTCGATCGGGATGTTAGCCTTTGTGTTGTTTTCGTTGTTTGTGAGTCGTTCATATAGTTTAGGCAAGAACAATAGATTTTCTTTCTATGGGCCCTCAAAGAGGTATGAATTAGAATGTCGCAAAAAAAAGTTAAGCAACAATTTATAGTATATTTAATTGGCTTTTCATTATTGGCTGTAGATTTTGGTTATATACAGTTTATTTCTCTTATTCTCAAGTCTTTGGGGGTGGCGTTGCCTTTTGCTTTCTTAGCCTTATCGCAAAGGAGTAAGGTTTATATTGGAGCAAGAAGGGGCCCAACAAACATATGATTTACTCGCAACTCCAAAGTTGATAGCTTTAGCGCCGTTCCATTACTTTACTTTTGGGTGTAGCTGTTTGGTTGATCATTGCGTTTGGTGTTATTAATTTTTCTTGCCCTTTTAGTTGTATTCGGGTCATGCTTATTAATTTTTAGTAATTCTCCTTATTTTGGGGTCTTTGGGGTTTTAACTCAGTCTTTAGCTTTTTCTGTTTTATTATGTTTTTTTGGGGTTCCTTTTTTTGGTTTATTGATTGTTCTTATTTATATCGGAGGGATGTTGGTAGTTTTTCTTTTTTCCACAATTCTTTCGGCTGAACGATATCCTTCTACAGGGAGTTGAGAGGTCCTTCTTTTTAGGGGGGGCCTTAGGACTTTCATATATCCTCTATTATATAGGTGAGAGACTAAAGTAGAGAGTTTAGGATTTTTAACACTCGAAAGAGAGAGAAAACTGGGGGAGATTTTTGGGTGTTTGGGTATTTTTACGTGTTTAGTTGGCATTGTTCTTTTGGTGGCTTTAATGGTTGTTCTCACCTTTGGCTTTGAGCATGGTTATGGCCAGCTACGCAAGCTTTAAGGGTTATTAGCTGTTCTATTTGTAAAGAAACAGAGAGATGAGAATGCCAATTAAGATAAGGGAATAAGAAATATAGTGTATGATAATTCCTGTTTGTCTCTTGTGGAAAATTTTGGTTATTCTTATTAGAGACGTCGAAATTCTGGTGGGGCCGATAATAGAGGTTCAGCCTTGGTCTAAGGAGCGTAATACTCCATTGAGGCTTTTTTGGAATGTCTTGTAAAAGAAGACTTTGTGAGTTATGAGGGGAAAGAACCAAAGATTATTTAAAAAGGTCTTGATATATAAATAAAAGTTGTTAGGGCCTTTTAAGGTTAATTTATTAAATATATAAGTTCTTGCTAATAAAATTAAAAGTAAAGGCAAAGTCTTATTAAGTATGGGAAGAGAAATAAGCTCTTCATTGAAAAGTGCTTTTCTGAGTAATCATCCGGCTACAAAGATTCCTAGTATTAGCCGGAGGAGAGGCATAATTAGTTTATGGTTTTCTTCTCTTATTGGGGCTCTATTTTTAGTGGTACAGGGATAAGTTTTTATAAAGGAAATCATGCGAAAGCTGTAAAGGGCAGTTATTAAAGTGGCGCAAAAGGAGAAGACTACTCTTACTCTTTTGCTAATCCTTTTTTGGCAGGTCTCTAGAATTAAGTCCTTTGAGTAATATCCTGCCAAAAAAGGTAAACCAGAAAGGGCTAATCTTCCTATAGTTATACACCTCGCGGTAAAGGGGAGATATTGTGCTGTACTTCTTATCTTTCGTATGTCTTGTTCTTTTTTAAGCCTATGTATTGTGTTTCCCGAACATAAAAAGAGGAGGGCCTTAAAAAAGGCGTGAGTGCAAATATGGAATAAAGCTAGGTTAGGGGCTCTTAGCCCTATTGCCACTATCATTAAGCCCAGTTGGCTTGTAGTTGAATATGCTATAATCTTCTTTATATCATATTGAGTGAGAGCGATTCTTGCCGCGAAGAGAGCAGTTAAGGCCCCTAACAGCCTGATTAGAGGAAGGGCCCATTTATAGGCCGTAAGGAGGGGGTAGGTTCGGAAGAGTAAAAATACGCCGGCTACAACCATTGTAGAACTATGGAGCAGAGCAGACACAGGGGTGGGGCCCTCCATTGCGGAGGGGAGTCAAGGGTGGAGGCCAAATTGAGCAGACTTACCCGCAGCGGCTATTATTATCCCTAGAATTGCTCATGGGGGTAAGAGCGAAGATTTTTTAATAAATAAAACTTCATTTAAATCCCAAGATTTTAGATAAAGTGCTCTATAACCTAAAAATAGAATAAAGCCTCTATCTCCAATTCGGTTATAAATAATAGCTTGTATCGCAGCCCTTTTTGCTTCAGAGCGAGTAAATCACCAGCCAATTAAAGTAAAAGAGAGAATTCCTACCCCTTCCCACCCAATGAATAGAAGAAATAATCTTTTCGAGGAGACTAAAATTAACATAAAGAAGAGGAAGAGAATTAAAGTTTTATAGAAGGCTTGCTTTTTTTGGTCCTTTGTCATGTAGTAATGGGAGAATTCGACTATTGACCATGTTACTATTAAGGCGGCAGTGGAGAAAAAAATAGCGGGGGGGTCGAGAAGGAAGGAAAAAGAGAACCCCCTGAGAGAATTCCTAAACCAATAGAGCTTAAATACTACTGTGGGGCTGCCTAGACAAATCCAAAGAATTGATAAAGAGCTTCTCGTTAGGGCAAACCCCCCCACAAGATCTCTCCTCCTTTTTCTTCTTTTTTTTTTAGGCACAAAAAAGGAGAAAAGGAGAAAAGAAAAGATGCCTAGGAGGATACATAGGAAGAATGTCACTCGAGAATACCACAGAGTTGAACTGCGAGTCCTTTAACTTAGCAGGATAAGGACAAACTATTATTTTCGGGATTAGCTAGAAGTCTTAGTTTCTATCTCCAGTTTCACAAATTGGTGTTTTTATAAACTAAACTGATCGTTAAGTTAGGCTTTTTGGGCTGAAGATGAGAAGAAGAAGAGGAATTAAGTGTAAGATGAGAGTTAAATATTCTCGTTCTGTTATTTTTATTCTGGTTTTTTTCCAGGTAAAGAGGGCGCCTCTTTTGAGGAGTTGATATATTGTAAGCCTGAATATTGAGGTAAGTAAGACGCCTATCATTCTTGGAAAGAATTTTGTTAGGTTATAGCTTATTATGGAGGTGAAGATGAAGAGCTCACCTATGGCTTTAGGGAGGGGGGGGAGGCCTAGGTTTGCACAGATAAAGATTAGTCATAAGAGAGGAAAGAGAGAATAAAGGGTCTTGGTTCCTCGCCTTATATTTAGGGTGCGGGAGTTGGTGCGTTCATAGTATATTTTAGCCATACAAAATAGTCTTGAAGAGACTAAGCCGTGGGCTATCATTACTATAAGGCCCCCGGATATGCTTCATTGAGTTAGTGAGGAGAGCCCGGCGATCATAAACCTCATGTGGGATACGGAAGAGTAAGCTATTAGAGACTTTAAGTCGGTTTGGGTAAGGCAGATTAGGCTGGTTAGGGCCCCCCCTCAGCAACAGAAGGGGATGAGGAGGGGGGCTATTTTTTGGGTAAAGGGATGCCAGAAGAGGGAAGTGAGGCGTATAAAGCCGTAGCCGCCTAGCTTTAAGAGAATAGCTGCTAGGATCATAGATCCTGCGATGGGGGCCTCTACGTGTGCCTTTGGGAGCCAGAGGTGTAGTCCAAATATGGGAACCTTGACTAGAAATGCTGTTAAGCAAATAATAGCTAAGACTCCTTTTTGGATCCTTTTTTTAAGCGTAAAAAGGGAAATTTTAGTGTGACTTTCTTTTTTGTAGAGGTATAAAAGCCCTAGGAGTAGGGGCAGAGAACTTATTAAAGTATAAAAGACGAAATAGTACCCGGCTTCTATCCGTTCTTCTTGCATCCCTCAGCTTCTTATTAGGAGGAGAGTGGGTATTAATGTTGACTCGAAGCCTATGAAGAAGATAATTAGATTTTTTGTAGAGAAGGTAATAAATAAGGCGAGTAGGATGATTAGGATGAGAGTCGAGAAGGTTTGGATTTTTCTTTTTTTCTTTATTTTAAGGTGTCCTTTCCTGGCTAGTAAGGAGACCGGAATTAGTCAGAAGCTTAGGAGGATAAGAGGGGAGCTAAGATAGTCTTTGGATAGGTTAAAACTAATTATGTTTCAGGTATTTTTTGTTGGATTTATAAGTATGGCTCTTCTTACTAGGAAGAGTATTGATGTTTGGGCTGTTTTTGTGGCTCATATTTTTTTCTTTTGTGTGAATCAAAGGGTAACAATTATGCCTAATATTCTTGATATTAAAATTAACATACTATTCTTTTTTTGCTCATTCGAGTCCCCCTTTCTTTCATTCAAAATATAGCCCTATTCTTAGTATAGTTAAGAATGTTAGGAGGGGGCTAATACTTTTTTCTGATTTAGCGCCTAAAGAGGACATAGGTAAGGGAAGGAGTAGGGCGATTTCTAGATCAAATAGAAGAAATAGGATAGCAATTAAGAAGAAGCGGAAGGAAAAGGGGAGCCGAGAAGATTTTATGGGATCAAAACCACATTCATAGGGGCTAATCTTTTTGGTATCAGTTTTTCGGGTGGGGAGAATTTTCCCTATGAGGACTAGCATCATAGTTAATATTAAGATAGTTATTAGGTAGGATAAAAGAAGAGACATAGAAAGTTGGCAGATTGGAATGCAGTTAGCTTGAAACTAAAGTATGTGGGTTTGATTCCTACCCTTTCTTTTAGGGCCCTCCTCACCAGTAGATGCAAGTAAAGAGGAAAATTCAAACTACATCTACAAAGTGTCAGTATCATATGGCGCATTCTAACCCTATGTGATGGTTAGTAGAGAAGTGGGCGCGGGTTAGTCGGATAAGACATATTCTTAGAAATGTTGTGCCAATTATAACATGTAGGCCGTGGAATCCTGTGGCCACAAAGAAAACTCTGCCATATACTCTGTCGGCGATCGAGAAGCTTGCTTCTCAATATTCATACCCCTGTAGACTTGTAAATCAGAGCCCGAGCAAGATTGTTATGGCTAAGGAGGTCCTTCTCCCTTCTCCTTCTCTTTGTCGTAAACTGTGGTGGGCCCAAGTTAAGGAGACGCCCGAGGAAAGAAGTATTGCTGTTTTTAGAAGGGGCACGCCTCAGGGGTGTATAGGGATAATGCTAGTAGAAGGTCAGGCCATGCCTATTTCGGGGGCGGGAGATAGGGCCCTATGGAAAAAAGCTCAGAAGAAGGAGAAGAAGAACATTATTTCTGAGAGAATAAATAAGACAAAGCCTATCTTGATTCCTTGCATGATATATGAGGTGTGTTCCCCTAAAAAGGTGGCCTCTCGTATGACGTCTCGTCATCAAAAGGCGAGTACAAATAAGATAGTAATAAGGCCTAGGGTGAGTGTAAGTATTTTGTCTCCCTGAAATCATCTAACAATACCTGTTGTTATTATGAAGGCGCTGATAGCGCCAGCTATTGGCCAAGGACTGCGGTTCACTATATGAAATGGGTGTTGGTGTGTGATGTTGTTATTCATTGTTATTTTATATTTTCTTCAAGGTATTGCTTTCTAAGGATTAAAAATACTATCGCCTGGATACAGGCAACTGCTAGCTCGAGAATTAATAGGGCGAGAAGCAAGAAAAAAAGAACAACAGAGGAAAGAGAAAAGGAGGAAACAACGTTTCATACAACACAAGAACATAAAAAGATTAATAGATGGCCGGCTAGTAGTTTCGCCCCTAACCGGAACCCTAAAGTTAAAGGCTGAATACAGAGCCTTATGGTTTCGATTATTATCATAAAGGGTATGAGATAAATAGGAGTTCCTTGGGGGAGTAAGTGGCTGATCTTTGCCTTTCATTTATGGGTGAAACCGGTTATTTGGAAGGTCACCCATATTGGGAAGGAGAGCCTAAAGGTAACGCTTAGATGGGAGGTATGGGAGAGGGTGTAAGGGATTATCCTTAGCAATTTGTAGGCTAAGCAGAGAAGGAAAATAGAGAGGAGCCAGCGATTTCACTGAAGGGAAGGGAGAAGACGACTACATATTAGGATTACTTTTCTCCGTTTGGTCTTTCAATGGGTATAATTTTTTAGGAGAAGCCAGGAGAATATTATTAGGCCCCTTAGAAGGGTTAGAGGAAGAGAGTGTATCCTTACTGGTACAAATTGGTCGAATATTTTTAAGGGTGTTTCTTTTGTGTGATGGTGGAGGGTTTTTGGGTATAGCATTTTACTACCAGAAGGACACCATCAATCGCTGTGCTCGTCTGGGCCCCCTCTCTTTTTATATAACATATATTTCATTCCGTCTCTAGGCTCTCAACGGCGGGGGGATGGACACGGGAGTCGAATTGAAATGTCAGGAGGGGGAGTGGTAGAAGCAATGGAGGGGGCGGAAGGGGTAGTGTCCCTACAGGAAAAAATTTCGCAGGTCCGGGCGCAGAAGTCTAAGAGTTCTTGTAGCATTTTTGCGGGGGCGAGGGGGGTACGGAAGGGCCGTAGGCAGCCTTCTTTGCGGGTATTCATTAGTTGGAGAGGATTCTTGCCGATACAAAGTTAAATATTTAGGTTCAAAGCCATAGGGGTTTAAGTGGTGTTAAGTTTTTAGGGCGCTTGGAAGTTTTTAGCGGGCTTGGTTTTGGAATTATTAGCATATAAATGAATATTAAGCTTAGGAGAAGTCATTTGAGGCTTAAATTAAATAGCCAGATACTGAGGTCGAGTTGGGGCATTGTTTAATGACGGGGTGGTTACTGTCTGCTTTAGGTTTAAGAGTCCTAAGCTTTAAATAAGCTAATTAAACTAGAATCTGTGAGGACGTTGCTTCAAGGAAGAGTGTCTCTGTGGCATGTCCATAGATTCACTACACCCTCCCGGTGAGAAGGTTGAATGCAGGCCTTTATGGTTTTCGGTTACTACGGGGGAAGAACCAGTTATTTTGAAGGGTCCTCAGATAAGAAGGAAAGGAAAGACGAGAGGTCCTTAGTAAGTTAGAGGCAAGTAGGAGAGAAAAATGGGGACGAGACAGAGCTTCATCAGGCTCGGATCTTCCTTAGCGGGGGAAAAGTGAGCGGGAGGAGCGCTACAGAAGCATTACGAAGTCTTCTATGGATAGTTTTTCACTGAGCATATTGAATTAGGAGGGGGCCGACTAGTATAATGGTTCTTAGGAGAGTTAAGGGAAGCGAGAGGGCCCTTACTGGTATAAATTGGTCAAATATTTTTTTCGCCCGTTCCCTTCCCGTGAGATAAGAGCCACCATTTTGGGGAAGGAGTCAATCTAGGTTATATTTATCGGCTACCTTTTCGGGGGATGGCATTGGTTTGGGGTCCCTGGCGAGGTTAGAGCTATCGCTTTGGGCAGCACTCGGATTGGGCGGTTCTTGAGGGGGCTGGTTGTGAAAGCCCCCTTCGCTTCTAGTATTCCAGTGCAACTCGATCTCTCTGGGGGGGGGGGCCCTACCGGGAGACCAAGGGTGTTCTGTTGGCGGATTTATATCGGCCCTTTCTACTGTAGTGTTTCCCGGGAGATTTGACCCATTGTTTTGGGGGCTGGAAAAAGTCAAGAGCTCTAGTACGTTCGTTGCAGAGTTTTCAAATTTCGCCTCCGCTCTAGCTTCTCTCGGGGTATTTCTTTGGTTAATGGGGCGGGCTACCAGCTCTCGGAACACATGGCTCGCCCTTGTCAATTGCCATGTTTCTGTCGCTTTGGCCCCTTAATAACTGTAAGGATTGGCTGGTGTCTCCTGGCAAAGCCAGGAGAGGGTTCTTGCCTTTAATGGTCAAATATTTTTAGGTTCAAAGTCATGGTATTTTAGATAGCTTGGAAGTAGAGGGGCGGGTTTGGAGTATTGTATATTATGAACATAGGTCAAAAGGAGCCATTTGAAACTAATAACAAAGACTGGAGTCGAGTTGGGCATTGTTTATGACGGGTAGTATAAGCTATTAACTAGAGTCTATGAGGCTCTACACCAAGTATGGAATTTCTTTATGGGGACGGCTTCCACTACAATTGGCATAAAACTATGGTTTGTTCCGCAGATTTCACTACATTGTCCATAGAATATCCCAGGGCGGCTGATTTTTACGAACATTTGGTTTAGGCGGCCGGGGACGGCATCCATCTTTAGCCCTAAGGTGGGAACACACCATGCGTGGATAACATCCGTTGAAGTTGTAATTATCCGGATGTCTGTATCTAGGGGGAGGACTAGCCGATTATCAACCTCTAGAAGGCGGGGCAAGCCCCTTTGGGCTATATCTTCTAAGTGAATCATATAGGAGTCAATTTCTATCCGATTTTTGTCCCAGAACTCATAGGTTCAGTATCATTGGTGACCAATGGTCTTTACTGTTACTTTAGGGTTAGTCCCTTCATCCATGTAGTATAGGAGGTTGATCGAGGGAATAGCTAGGAGAATAAGGATAAAGCTAGGTGAAATTGTTCATCAGAGTTCTATTTGTTGCTTTTCGGTAAACTTTCAGAATATAGGAGCCTGAAGGAGAAGGAGTTGGATAGTGTATACAATTAGGACAATTATAAATACTATAAATATCATAGCGTAATCGTGAAACTGGTGAAATTCGCCCATTATATAGGAGGCAGCATCCTGGAATTCTATTTGGAGGGGAGTCGACATTTATTTCTTTAAAGTTTTTAAGGAGGTTATATTTCTTTTTCCGAATTTTCGTTTAATTAGCGTGATTAAGGCGATCCCAGTTCTTGCTTCAATTGCGGAGAGGGTGAGAATAAAGATTGAGAAGGCTTTCAAGGGAGAGGCCCCCTGAAAAAAGCTTACCACAAAGTTAAAGAATAGAAGATTTAATAGGGCTCTTTCTAAGCCTAGGAGGATAGATAGAAAGAACTTCTTTTTATATATGATTCTTAATAAGGATAAGAAGGTTGAGAGAAATAGGAGGAGTAGGAATATTTGCATGAAAAGGGCCTTAGAGGTTCTAAGATCTGGTAGGCCGAAGCTATCTATTTTAGTTAAAATAGCCCTTTAGGTAAGAATTTTTCCTAGATTTTTCTTTTTCCCTATCGGCATTTCTTGGAAGGTGTGTTCCTGGGGGGGGAATCTAGGGTAGTGTCATTCTAGGTTTGATGTTATTTCTTTAGTTTGAGTTTTAGTTTTTCTTTTGGTAAAAGAAAGTATTATTATTGCTAAGAACCCAATAGTTCCTATAAAGGAGAGGAGGGAGCCTAGAGAAGAGGCGGTTTTTCAGAAGGCAAAAGCATCGGGGTAATCTGAGTATCGGCGGGGCATTCCTGCTAGTCCGAGAAAGTGTTGAGGAAAGAAGGTGAGGTTTACTCCTATAAACATAATTATGAAGTGAGCGGTTGCGGCTCTTTGGTCCAGTTGCGCCCCTGTAAATAAGGAGAATCAGTGGTTGAAGCCGGCAAAAATGGCGAAAACTGCTCCCATAGATAAGACGTAGTGAAAGTGAGCAGTAACATAGTAGGTATCGTGGAGGGCGACTTTGAGAGAGGAGTTTGATAATACAATTCCTGTTAGTCCCCCTACTGTGAAAAGAAAGATGAAGCCTAAGGCCCAGAGTAAGGATGGGTGGGTCCTTTTAAAGTTGATTGGGACACCTTGTAGGGTGGCTAGCCATCTAAATACCTTTACTCCTGTTGGTATGGCTATTATCATGGTGGCTGCTGTGAAGTAGGCTCGAGTGTCAACGTCTAGACCAACTGTAAACATGTGATGAGCTCAGACGATAAACCCTAGAACGCCTATTGCTATCATTGCGTACATCATTCCTAGATATCCAAAAGGTTGCTGCTTTCCTGTTCGTCTTGTGACAATGTGTGAGATTATCCCAAATCCGGGGAGGATAAGGATATATACTTCGGGATGGCCAAAGAATCAGAAGAGATGTTGGAACAGTATGGGGTCCCCTCCTCCTGTGGGGTCAAAGAATGTAGTATTAATTTTTCGGTCAGTTAATAGCATAGTTATTGCTCCGGCTAGGACGGGGAGGGAGAGGAGGAGGAGGATAGTGGTGATAAAGATAGACCAAATAAAGAGGGGGATGCGGTCCATAGACATTCCGGGTGCTCGCATATTTATTATGGTAGTGATAAAGTTGATGGAGGCCATAATAGAAGAGGCTCCGGCGAGATGTAAGGAAAATATAGCGAGATCTACACACCCCCCTGCATGAGCTATAGGCCCGGAGAGAGGGGGGTATATTGTTCAGCCTGTCCCTACCCCTCTTTCTTTTCCGGCCGAGGCGATAAGTAAAAGAAACGCGGGGGGGAGTAGTCAGAAGCTCATTTTATTCATGCGGGGGAAGGCCATGTCGGGGGCTCCCAGCATTAGTGGAACTAGCCATTTGCCAAACCCCCCTATCATAATGGGCATAACCATAAAGAAGATCATGACAAAGGCGTGGGCTGTTACCATTACTTTATATACTTGGTCATCTTGGATTAGTGAACCAGGTTGGGAGAGTTCTACGCGTATTATATTGCTCATGGCAGTACCTACAGTACCAGCTCATGCCCCAAAAATAAGATATAATGTACCAATATCCTTATGGTTTGTGGAGAATAGTCAGCGTTGTAAGTAGTTTCTTAATTTTAGGGAGTATGGAGGAGCCATTAAAGATTAAGTATTATAGTGCTTATTGATTACTTTGAAGGTAATTGGTTTAATTAACCTAAATCTTAAAGTGCTTATCAATAAAAGAGGTTATGTATCTATTTATATGTAGGGTGGCTGAGTGATAGGCGTTGGTTTGTAAAACTAATGACGTAAAGGATATTTACCCCTGTAAGATTTGAGGGGTAGCTATGTGAGAAGTGTTATATTTACGCTATAATGAAATTTGTTTGACTCAAATCTCCTTAAACTTTAGATTCTATCTCTTGCAGCTTTGCAATCTGCTGTGCGTTATATACACTATAAAGTTTATAGCTAAAGAAAAGAGAGTTGAACTCTTAATGCAAAATTCAAAGTTTTGAAGTATGCCTTTTACCTATTCCTTAAAGTTGAAGTTTAGTGTTGAGCAACTGGCCGTTAACCAGGGAGGAGTGGGATTAATACCTGCCAACTTTAACTGGAAAAGTTAAAGAGATCTAACAAGGAGCTTAAAATTCCTGGGATGGAGGTTTGATTCCTCTTTTTAGTAAGTGGCAGTTAAGATTTTTGATTTTGTGGAAGAAGTAAACATAGAGTTGTGGATTATAAACTTTTTTGGAGTTGCTTTGCCTATTTTGTTGGCGGTTGCTCTTTTAACTTTGTTGGAGCGGAAGGTTCTTGGATATATGCAACTTCGTAAGGGGCCTAATTTGGTCGGCCCGCTAGGACTATTACAGCCTATTGCAGATGGTTTAAAGCTTTTTATAAAGGAGAGATTAAAGCCTTCTAGGGCTTCTCCTTTATTATATTTTTTCTCTCCTCTATTTTTTCTTTTCTTGGCTTTGTTTCTTTGGGGTGTAGTGCCTATTTCTTCTGGGGCGTTAAAATTAAGTTTGTCTCTTTTGTTCCTTATTACTTTTTCTAGTTTATCAGTTTATCCAGTATTAAGTGCGGGCTGGGCCTCCAATTCTAAGTATGCTTTGCTTGGCTCTATACGAGGAGTTGCGCAGACAATTTCTTATGAGGTTAGATTTGGGTTAATAGTTCTTCCCCCTGTTGTTTTTGTGGGGGGGTGGAGTTTATTTTCCTTTATAGAGGCTCAGGATTTTGGTGGCATGTTGATTTTTCCTTGTCTCCCTTTATTTGTTATGTGATACATCTCTAGTTTGGCAGAGACTAATCGTGCCCCTTTTGATTTGGCTGAAGGGGAATCTGAATTAGTTTCAGGCTATAATGTAGAATATTCGGGGGTAGCTTTTGCTCTTTTTTTTATCGGAGAGTATGCTAATATTATTTTAATAAAATTGCTTAGCGTATTTCTTTTTTTGGGGGCTGGTACTTCTTGTTATGGCTCACTCCTTTTTGGGCTAAGATTGTTGGGGAAGTCCCTTTTTTTTATTTTTTCTTTTCTTTGGATTCGTGCTTCTTTTCCTCGTATTCGGTATGATCATTTGATGATGTTAATGTGGAAGAATTTTCTGCCTTTAACTATCGCTTTATTAATTTTTTATTATCTTTGGTTTTTCTTTATAAATGGGTTTGCTCCTCACTATTAAATAGTTATTGAGGTAGGTCTCTATGGAAGAGGAAGTTAGCCGATAACTAGTTTTTATTGGTTCGACCCCAATCCTGTCTTTATGGGGGCTATTTTAATATATAAAGTTTTTTTAGCACTGAGGATAGGCATTGTGTTATTTAGGGACAATTGGGCATTGATTTGGGTGGCGATAGAGTTGAAAACTTTGACTATAGTAGTTTTGTTGTGCTATCAGTTTTCGCCCCGAGCAGTAGAAGCTACTTCTAAGTATTTTGTAGTACAGGCTATGGCTAGTGTGTTTTTGTTAATGGGGGTTTTACTTCGTTACTATTTGTTAGGTGAAATAGATCTTTTTTCTGATTATGAGGGTGTGTCTTATTGTCTAATAATGTTAGGACTCTTTGTTAAGATAGCAGTATTTCCAAACCCTTTTTGGTTTATTGATGTAGTAAGAGGGCTTACTCTTTTGCGGTCTATTTATGTTATAGTTTTTTCTAAGTTAGTTCCTCTTTATTTGTTTGTTTGTCTTTTAAGTAGGCTTTATTCTCTCTGGTTTGTTGTCATTGGTAGAGGAAGAATTGTAGTGGGTACTGTTATAGGGTTAAAACAGACGAGGGTCCGGAAGATAATTGCTTTGTCTTCTGTCTCTCATTTAGGGTGGATGGTTGTAGGCTTCCCCTTTTTATCGGAGGGGCTTTGTCTCGTGGTTTTTTTAGCTTATGTTGTTATGGTAGTGCCTTTAATCTATTTGGGGGGGAGGGGCGTTTTTAAATATTTAGTAAAGGGTAAGAATTTTTATTATAATCCTGTTGTGGTTTTATGTATGATGATTTGTTTGCTTTCTTTGGGGGGGGTCCCCCCCTCGTTAGGATTTTTTTATAAGTGGATTTTATTTTATGGGCTGGTGAAAGAGGGGGTTTATTTATTTAGAGGGCTTCTTATTATCCTGAGCTTACTTTCATTATTTTTTTATCTCCAAATTTGTTATAGCTTGTTTAGATATTATTGACCGGAACTAGGGTTTTCTTTTTATAGGAGAATATCTCGGAAGTTGATTTTTTCTTCTAGGTCTTTTGGGCTTGTTGTAATTAGTCTTTTAAATTTAGCTTTGGTGTTGGGTCTTTTTTGTTTAGGCCCTCTATGTTTTTTTTGGTAATGTCGTATTTAGGGCTTAGTTAATGAATAATTTTGGTCTGTCAGTCCAAGGTAGTGGGTGATCCACAGCCCTATATGACTCCGTTTCGGAAGCGGCACATCGCAATAAAGATATTAAATAGAACATTATGGGATCTCCCTACTCCAAGTAATTTATCCATTTGATGGAATTTTGGGTCTTTGATAGGCTTATGTTTGGTGGTTCAAATTTTGACAGGCATATTTTTGGCTATGCATTTTGTTGCTGATATTTCTATGGCTTTTTCTTCTATAAGTCATATTTGTCGTGACGTTAATTATGGGTGGTTATTACGAAAAATTCATGCTAATGGGGCTTCTCTGTTTTTTATTTGTATTTACTTGCACATAGGACGAGGATTATATTATGGTTCCTTTGTAAATACTATAACTTGAAATATTGGGGTTATTCTTTTTCTTTTGTCCATTTTGACTGCTTTTTTTGGTTATGTCCTGCCTTGAGGACAAATGTCTTTTTGGGCAGCTACAGTTATTACTAATCTAGTAACAGCAGTGCCTTATATTGGAGTTGATATTGTTCAATGAGTTTGGGGGGGGTTTTCTGTTGATAGCCCTACTTTGCAGCGATTTTTTGTGTTTCATTTTTTGGCTCCCTTTTTGCTAGCCTTTCTTTCTGTTCTTCATCTTTTGTTCCTCCACGAAACAGGCTCAAATAATCCGCTGGGAGTTCCCTCTAATTATGATAAGGTTCCTTTTCATACATATTTTACTTCGAAGGATGTCGTAGGTTTTATAGCTTTTTTTATTGGTTTGGCTATTTTATCTTTGCTTTGCCCAGCAGCTTTAACGGACCCCGAAAAATATATACCGGCGAATCCTTTAGTTACGCCCCCCCATATACAACCCGAATGGTATTTTTTGTTTGCTTATGCTATTTTGCGCTCCCTTCCTAATAAGTTGGGAGGTGTAGGAGCATTGGTAGGAGCTATTTTCGTACTTTTTTTGGTCCCTGTTTTCCATTTCTCTTCACAGAATTCTTGTTGTTACCGTCCTTTGAGCCAGATTGTTTTTTGGTTAATTGTAGGGAAATTCTTTATTTTAACTTGGGTAGGAAGACAGCCTGTAGAAGCTCCTTTTATAGTTTTAGGGCAGGTTGCCTCTTTCTTTTACTTTTTTTCTTTTATAACAGTTATTCCTTTAGTAAGATTTTTAGAAAGTAAGTTTTGGGCATAGTTGCCTTGAAAGCTTGTAGCAACTTATCTTGTAAATAAGGAGAGATCAGAGAAGTCTGGTTCAGGGCTCGACAGTAAAGTAGCATAAATATGTACTTGGTTTAGGCTCAAGAGATATCGAAATATCGATCTTTACTTTTATAAGAAAATAGGATATGTTAAATATTAGAATTTTTATGATAATAATGGAAGATAAAATATTTTTATTTCAGTTAAGAATAGAGTAAAGTTTATTAAAATACTATGTTATACCTAAGTTGTACCGCAAGGGAAATTTGAAAAGATGGTTGGTGTCTTAATAACTAAGAAGAAGCTGATTTGGTGTACCTTTTGTATTATGGCTAGCTAAATTTATTGAGGGAAAGACTTAATTAACGAAATAAGGTGAGCTATTTTTTTCCACTTGTAGGAAGAATCTCCGGTTGTAGAAAAACTTGTGGGGTGAGGAAAAAATAGAGGTGAAAGGCCTACCGAACCTTGTGTTAGCTTTTTTTTAGGGAAGGGAGTATAAGTTCGGAATTTTTTTTGTTTTTAGAAGATTTCGGCTAATCGAGATTTTTTTAGAGGGTTAAACCTTTTAATCTAAGAAAGATCAGTGAGAATTTAGGTTTCCTTTTAAATAGGTTATAGCAACTTTTTTTGGGAGTGCGTTTAAGCTCGTTAGGAGCTTTTTGTTTAATTTTTGTAGGTGAAGTCGTTCTTGTGTGAAGTACCTAAATGTTCTTTGAATAGAGTTAATTATGGTTAGATGAGTAAGTTTTGTTCGGCTAAAAGAATAAGAAGGAAACTTTTATTTTGATTTGTTTTCTTATCTGTTTTTTTATTTTAAAGAATAGAGTGTATATATATAGTAAAGAGGAACTCGGCAAATATTTTCTGCGCCTGTTTACCTAAAACATCGCCTTCGGAGTAAGCTCGAAAGGTCCGACCTGCCCGGTGATTCTTAGAGTTAAACGGCTGCAGTACTCTGACTGTGCAAAGGTAGCATAATCATTAGCCTATTAATTGTAGGCTGGCATCAACGGTTAGACGACAGAAAAACTGTCTTTTTACTATCTTCCGAAATTTATTTTTAGGTGAAGAAGCCTAAATTATTTAATGGGACGAGAAGACCCTATTGAGCTTTAAATATCTTGTAAATTTGGTTATAAGTTTATTTTGAGTTGGGGCAACTATTCTTTATCTTTAACAAGAATATAATCTCTGAATTGATTCTTTATAGACCCAAAATATTTTGGAGTTAGAAAAAGTTACCTTAGGGATAACAGCGTTATTTTTCTTGAGAGCACTTATTGACAGAGAAGTTTGCGACCTCGATGTTGGATTAAGGTTTCCTGGGGGTGCAGCAGCTTCCAAGGGTTGGTTTGTTCAACCATTAATATCTTACGTGATCTGAGTTCAGTCCGTCGTGAGACAGGACAGTTTCTATCTATTATTATCTTCTTTTTGTACGAAAGGACTTTTGAAGAAAGAGCTAGGACTATAGTTCCCTCTTGGAAACAACTAGAATTAGATGAGCTAGGAGTTTTGCTAGTATATTGTATTCTTGATTTCCAATCAAGAGGTCCGAATGGCTTTCGGGCAAAATTTGTGCATGGCACTAAAGGAGAGTAGAAATATATATCTGTTGATTGCGGGGTTCAGCGGGTACCTTTACGTTTAACATCCCGGAGTCTCTCGGTTCTCCGATCTTTTCTTGTGTGATACAGCGGAGATATACACATATCGGTTGAAGGCTTCGGCTATGAGGGGGTCCTGTTGGGCAAAGATCGTATCTTGGGCGACTTATGTTACAGACGCTCTAGTGGGCGTACTTACTACAGTTTATCTTTAGGCATATGGGAGGAGCTCTCCTGTCCGGGATATAAGTCTTGAGCTGCGAAGCTTTGGTGTTGGGTTGTCCAAGGTTATGTAAGCCCTGCTATTAGCTCTCTAGCGGTCTGTATGTTGTGTGGAGTTAATTGCTACAAACAGGATTAAAGTAGTTAAAGCGTATAACAGAGCTTTGAAGCGGCTCTATTGGGGTTATCCTCCTTTAATAGCCGAGATGAATTTGGTTCTTGTTCTTATAATTAGGTAAGCTGAGACTTACACATGTTAACTTTTGAGTATCACGGTGAGGACCCGCTTGGGGCGGGGGCACAAATAAAATTGGTCTCTCCTGATTGACGGCCGGATTAATTGGAAATAACTGAGAGAATACTCGTTGAATTGCGTCACATCTGCAGTGATGAATTTCTTAACACTAACTGGGAGGTTGATTAGATCAAGTGTTAATAAAAGCTGGCTAAGTATCGTGCCAGCAGCCGCGGTTATACGAACTGGCTTTTCTAATATATTAAGTGGTATTACGGCAATACAAATTTAAGTATTAAAAAAGCTTAAAGCACAAGAGTAAAATCTTATTTTAAGCAGAAGGAGTAATATTGTAGAGACTGTGAAAGTTGGGATAAAGACTCGGATTAGATACCCGATTATTCCTAAATATAAAAAGTAGTTACCGGTGGAGTACGGAGATAACTCTGAGAAACAAAGAACTTGGCGGTTATTTATTTCTGACTAGGGGAACCTGCTTGAAGAAAATGGTAGCCCACATAATACCTGACCTTTCTTGGCTAGGCCAGCCTCTATATCATCGTCTTAAGTTCTCATTGTGAATTCGAAGGCTAAAAAACTAGATGTTAGAAGTCAGATCGAGATGGAGCTAATAGAAAGGGGAGAGTGGGTTACAGTGGCATAAAGCCTCAGTTTGGAATTTTTCTTGAAACAGAAAGAATAAAAATGGACTTAGTAGTAATAAAGGAGGAGGAAGACTTTATGAAGATAGCTCTAAATTTCGTACACATCGCCCGTCACCTGCGGGGTTAAACCTGGAGAAAGTCGTAACAAAGTAGGCGTACCGGAAGGTGCCGCCTGGGGGGGGGTAGTTTAGGAAAAATATAAGCCCTGGGAGTTTATGATGCTGAGTGTTCAGTCCCCCTTATGCTGTGGGCGTCTGTAGGCAGCAGGTCTTAGAGCCAATGCCCAAGAGAGTTAGATGTTAGGCGAATATAAATTCTCTTAGGTCTTATAGGTATAATTAAAAATCTAGGGTATAGAGGTAGTTAAATATATAACTTTAGACTTGCACTTTAGAATTGGGCTTTCCCCCTTTATAGTAGAATAAGTTAAATAAACTGTTGGGCTCATAACCCAATAATGAGCGGTGAAACCCCCTCTTCTACCTAATCTAGCA